TTACCTATTTTATTTGTTGTTATTTATGTGTAGTGCGGCTTTACTGCTGTTTTCTTTATTATTGATAGGAATTATCTTGTTAAGACCCTATTAATTGATTAAAACCTCAGATTCATACTAGAACCACGATGATTCAATAAAACCCTTTCAAACTAAGTCCCAAAATTCCCTGAGTAAGAACCGTTGGATCATCACTTATTCAATGAATAGATATAATGACTAAAAATCCAAAGAAACCTTTGTCCTTTGATCAAAATAAGCCTAAACGAAAGTTTAGTTTGAAAAAAAAAAAAAAATTTCGAAGTCCGGCCACGAGGTCTAACTATTAAGTATGAATCATAGTTCTAATACTTTGTAATCTATTTCATATATATATTCCGTGCTCCAGATACTAGAATGAATATCCGACGAAGTAAAACCATCTCTATCAAGATGACAGACCCATTCTCTGTACTATCCATAGGATCAATTATACCAAGTCACACACTCATATTCCGGAAATACAGAAACAAAGAAATTCCACGGTCGAACTACCAAAATAGAATGGGATAAAAATCATAAACCTAAACGCTTCATTTTGTATTGAAAAAGCCAGTTAATGGTTCTTGTGAATCTAATTCATTGAAATTCCATCCAGTAAAATGGAAGAATTATAAATCTCCAAAATAATCGATAGGAATATCGCAAATAGAGCCATTGCGAGACCCATCAAAGGAGTAGTTCCCCACCCAGGAGCTACTTTACCATATTCTGAATTCAATGGTTTCAATAAACTCCCTGCATTAGTTCGTTTGGGGCGGCCAGATCTAGAACTACCCTCAACGGTTTGTGTAGCCATAATATTTTATATTCAGTAAGATCTGTTGACTTTGTATACCATTCCGTTGTAAATAAATGATCTTATCATAGATCCATTGTGGTCTTAAAACTATATAATGTCTTAAAACTATATAATAATGGAAACAGCAACCCTAGTTGCCATCTTTTTATCCGGTTTACTTGTAAGTTTTACTGGGTACGCCTTATATACTGCTTTTGGGCAACCCTCTCAACAACTAAGAGATCCATTCGAGGAACACGGGGACTAGTTGAAGTAATGATCCTCCCAATATTGGGAGGATCATTACTTTCAATTGAGATAATGAAAAATCATTTCACCTTTTTAGTTGGAACTTTAGGCGGTTCTCGAAAAAAGATAGCGAAAAAAATTATTCCTAGAGTTGAGACTAAAAGGAATGTATAAACCAATGCTTCCATAGATTTGATCGTGGTTTACAATTATAGCTTCCATACCTGTTTATTGGGGATCGTCTCCCGGATAAAAAAAGAACAAGAGTCAAAAGTCAAAGAAAAGGCAGTGATTCAAATCAAGATTTATCCGGTACCCTATATCAAATCACAAAATAAAAATGAAAAGTAACAAGTAACAAAGCAATATTGTATCAAACTACTTGTCTTCTTGTAGTTGGATCTCCGAGTTTTTGGAATGCTCCAAATTCCACTTGAGCATCTAAATCTGGATCAATACCAGCAAAAACATCTCTAAACAAGGTTCTAGCGCCATGCCAAATGTGTCCGAAGAAGAAGAGCAAAGCAAACGAAGCATGCCCAAAAGTAAACCAACCCCTTGGACTGCTACGAAAAACACCATCGGATTTCAAAGTAGCACGATCTAATTCAAAAATTTCACCCAATTGAGCGCGTCTAGCATATTTTTTCACAGTAGCGGGATCACTATAACTGACTCCGTTGAGTTCGCCGCCATAGAACTCGACAGTTACACCTACTTGTTCGACACTATATTTTGATTCTGCCCTTCTAAAAGGAACATCGGCTCTAACAATTCCGTCTCCGTCTACCAAAACAACCGGAAATGTTTCAAAAAAAGTAGGCATACGACGTACAAAAAGTTCGCGCCCCTCTTTATCTCTAAAGATAGGATGTCCTAACCACCCAACAGCTATTCCATCCCCGTTGTCCATTGAGCCCGCTCTGAATAACCCCCCCTTTGCCGGATTATTGCCGATGTAATCATAAAAAGCCAGTTTTTCAGGAATTTTAGACCAAGCTTCAGATAAACTTTGATTTTCAGCTAACCCAGCACCAATTCTGCGATATATTTCTTGTTGGAAGTATCCTTGATCCCATTGATAACGAGTGGGACCAAATAATTCAATCGGGGTAGTTGCTGAACCATACCACATAGTTCCGGCAACTACAAAAGCTGCAAAAAAGACAGCAGCAATACTACTGGAAAGGACAGTTTCAATATTTCCCATACGTAATCCTTTGTATAGGCGTTGAGGTGGACGGACACTAAGATGGAATAGACCCGCCAATATGCCCAATGTCCCTGCTGCAATATGATGAGAGGCTATTCCTCCCGGAACAAAAGGATCAAAACCCTCCACACCCCACGCTGGATTTACGGATTGTACCCTTCCCGTTAGTCCATAAGGATCGGACACCCATATTCCAGGACCATACAATCCTGTTACAT